ATTCATACACAGCATCTCTTTCCGTTATCAGGGGTTCTACCAATTGATATCTTTCCAAAAATAATTCAAAGTCAATTTCTTGATTTGTATCTTCAATTTTTGGAAACTTAGAAAGTTCTTCTGTCAAACCCTGATCAATGAACCTACAAAATCCTTCAAATTGTATCTGATTAAATCCAGGTATTGTGGACATTGCGTCTATCCCGGATTCTTTTGAAATTGGCAGTGATTTATACTCATCCATATCGAATTCTCCAAAAAACAAAAATAAATACCATTTTGGCTGGCTCATTATCCATCAAATCCTATAGATCTAACAATGATGGAATTTCTATTCTATGAATCTTTGACTGGAATCTATGAGATAGGTGGAATAAAAATTTATACTTAACTTAAATTGGCATTTTTAAGAGATGCAAATGGAACGGAATTGATAAAACAGTCCTAGAAACAGAATTCTCCCACTTAGGCTTACTATGTTTTAGGATTTTTTTTAGAATATCAAAACTGATTCAGTTTCTTATATTATAATGTATAACGGTATTTATATTCTAATCTACTTGAATATTGAATACCAGAAAACCCTCTGAATGGCTATTTCTTAAGCGTTAAACACGTGCAAAAATACCTCGTCCGGTCCGACCGTCTTCTTGCCTTGTTTAATGCTTTCCTTTCTCTTCTTTCTCTCCTTTACGTGGTCAATTGACGCCTAATTTAGGGCATAATATAATTGGATTGCGCGGACCAAAATAATCTTTTGGTTCCTCACTGGGAACCGGGGGGGGGAGTAAAGCGGAGATATGAAAGAAGAACGAAAGAAGAAAGAAAGTTCTCGACCATTGTTTTTCGGTTTGATTCAGAAACTTTATTTCATTGGTCTTTCTCGTCTTTCTCTCTTTCAAGTTTCAAAATTGTATAGTTTAATGGTAAACTTTGATTACCATTAACCCCCAGAATAGTTAACGAGTCTTTCGGTTTGATCCTATTCATCTCCTAAAGGGGCCGCCCCTCCGCACCTATCCGATTTTTTTTGTTTTCCTTATGCGGACCCTCGGCCCCTATGGTCCAGCGGTTTCACGACTTCTCTCTTTCACGGAGACAACGAGGGTTCAAGTCCCTCTGGGGGTAAATCATGCCCATAAGAATGATATTTTCAATCGTCTAAAATCAATTAGGCGTTGGGTCGATGCCCGAGTGGTTAATGGGGACGGACTGTAAATTCGTTGACAATATGTCTACGCTGGTTCAAATCCAGCTCGGCCCAACAATTCGCCAATCTACCATCAGATGGTAGAACCCTCTTGTTCTTAAGAAATACCTGATACGAGAGAATAAAAAAGAATCGAAATTTTCTGCTAGATCCCTTCTGATTCCCCTGGGATTGTAGTTCAATAGGCAAGAGCACCGCCCTGTCAAGGCGGACGTTGCGGGTTCGAGCCCCGTCAGTCCCGACGGATCCAATAAATACATCAATTCGCCTCTCCATTTTCTGTGAAATAAGGGATAGAAAGCATAATTTAATTCCGAAGGTCTTTCCCCCCTTTTTTTCAGGATTCTGTCGAAGAAAGAACAAACCCTAAACTAAAATGAAAATAACTAAAATAGTGAAGTTGATAGAATATTCCATCTTTGCTCCCGCGACTCATCTTTATCATACTTCTTTGTCTTCCAAAGAAAATTGGATCATTAAAAAAACGGCGTTTAGAACCTAATTCCTCTCTTTTTCCACTTCGCTTTGTATTGTTTGTTGGGGTTTTGTAGTTAATGGAAACGGACGGGTGGTTAGATGCTACTTCATTTGATGGTTCTACAAGGAAGACCTAAGGTAGGTTATAGAAAAGAAGGATAAATATAAGGAATTTTGGATTGGGCCGGGAATCCAATCTTGGATTCGGTATGGATAAAAGATCTTCGTATGTTATACTATTCAATTCTCGACGACGAATTAATTTAATAGCTCAAATATTGTTATTCATGATATTGATCCGATTCAAGATCATCGATAGGGAATGCATTCATTGAATTGACAGGTGAAAGATTTATCATCTCTATGGGATTAAATCCCGAGCTATTGTGAAATAAAAAAAACGATGAGATTATGGAAGTAAATATTCTTGCATTTATTGCTACTGCACTCTTCATTTTAGTTCCTACTGCTTTTCTACTTATAATTTACGTAAAAACAGTCAGTCAAAATGATTAATTACTTTAAATGAAACTTCACTTCTGATCAATAGTTGAAGAAATCAAATGAAAAGGATTCTATTTTTGCGTCTTAAATGAAATCAACGGGCGATAATCGGCGGTATTCTATGAGATCCGAGAGTATGGTAAGTAAGAAATCAATTTATTTCTTACCATACTCTCTATGAGTGTTATTGTAGTGTATAAAGTTGTACTTGACTTTCTAATAAAGTTGGTACTATATTAGCTTTTATCTTCAATATCTGTAGTTATTAATCCATATATGGAATTGACGTAGGACCCAATTCTTTGATACATCTATTTATTCCGATCAATCTGAAATAATCGTTTTACTGTTATAGAATACATTTCTCCACTAGAATCCAATGGAATTTCGAAATGAAGATATTTTTATTTGAAAATTATCTCAATTCAAATAAAAAAATGCGTTGCAGAACGATCTATAAAACAATTGATACCGTTTCATTCCTCAACTAAATTAGGAGTTCTTCTAAAGTCCACTTCTTCCCCATACTACGAGTGAAAGGGAAAATGTAAAGACTACCATTAAAGCAGCCCAAGCGAGACTTACTATATCCATGTGAATTATGTCCCTTATCTCTATGATAGAATTATTCCATTATTGCTCACTAATAATAGTAGAATCAATGGTCCAGAGTCAAAAAGGGATTCTGGCCAAACACTATTGATGAACCAATCAAATAAATCCATTTCTAAAAAATTACTATATGATATGATTTCTAATCGGCAAAGACTAAACACAAGTAAAATACACAATGACACCACAAAGGAATGTTACTAATGGAACATGTAGTAATAAAATAAGAGGGCCCATTCCTTTTTTTTGCCTTCATAAGTAAAAATAGCGAAATTGCTATCTATTACATACTTTTCTTTCCTATTTGATCTAATCCGTACCCTTTCCCGATTGTCTCTCTGAAGCAGTTGGGAGATAGTATATTATACTCTTGAGGAGGGGAAAAATGATTTTTTTTCACTTTTTCTATAAAAAAGTAAATTATCCATCCAATCTCAATCTAATAGTGATTCAATGCCTGAACACTCAGAGATTCTCGCGAGTCTATATTCGATTCGTTTGTTGATGAGGCGGCACCCGGATTTGAACTGGGGAAAAAGGATTTGCAGTCCCCCGCCTTACCACTCGGCCATGCCGCCAAAACGATACACAATAGGATAAAATTGTCCCTTTTTGGGTTGGATTACTAAACTTTAGTTTATTGTATTTGCATCCTTTTTTTAATACTTTTTCTAAATTTATAAACATTAGAAAATAAACCCTTTTTACCCTTTTGATTTTTACCCTTTTTATTGTATTTGATCCACCCCTTCGATTGATTGTATAGTATCTCAAAACACACAATGCCGAAAAACTTCCCCTCACTTTTCTATTGATACATACTTAATCAGTATTGATTCTTTTGAATCAAAAATCCTTCTCAATTTCCATTATAACAAAAATTATAAGTATATGTAAACCCCAGAACGTAAATTGTTACACAGATACCAAATTGGGTATCTTATTTATATTGCCTATAAATAAAGGGAATTTGTTGGAACAAAAAAAGGCCCGGCTGGGTATTGACCGGGCCAGGCCCAAAAGGCACTTCGAACAAAATAAAAGCAAGAAGGTCTTCTTTATTTATCTTTCTATTTGGATCTTTCGAGCATCTAAATGGAATTGCTAATTATATAATAACGATAAAGAATGTCAAAGAAATACTTTCTTTAATCCTTACTTGATGTGTAATGTAAGATAGTAATTATCTTTTTCAATTGGGAGAGATGGCTGAGTGGACGAAAGCGGCGGATTGCTAATCCGTTGTACGAGTTATTCGTACCGAGGGTTCGAATCCCTCTCTTTCCGTTTCCGTTGATGACTTTCCATTTTTTTCTTTCAAATTTCGCAACCCCCTTTTTATTTTTTTACTAGTTAAACGTGTGGAATAGATAAAAGAAAATCTTAAGAAAATTGTAAAATCAAGCAATAAAAATGAAATTTTTATTTTATTCTTCACGTCCAGGATTACGTCCTGGATCATTGGATAGGAATCCAAAGATGAAGAGAGAAACAAAGAATATTACTACTGTGTAAACGAAAAGTTTGAGAGTAAGCATTACACAACCTCCAAGATCATTTTTTGAAAAAGGAAAACGAGAAAAGATAATAGATCCTCCATTTTTATATCACATATCCGATTTTGACACCAAGAAATGAATTCTAGAAATAGAAAAGAATGTTCAGAAATTCAAATGAAGTTGAAATTTGTAATAAGAGTCTTTGATTACCGCAAATCACTTTCATACCCACAATTAGATATTGTAAGGGACCCTAACCTAATAAGGTCTTTCGCCGGAAAAAGGGTTAGAATCGGGAAATGGGGCGAACCGGATTTCTCGCAGCTATCCAAGAATTTCAATGTTTGAATCGAAGGTTCATACTGTCAGACTTATTTGATCTTATCAATTGTTATAATTTTTCTCGAATAAATCATGAATTTTCTAGGATAGTATTAAAAATCTTATCGAAAACTTACAGCAGCTTGCCAAACAAAGGCTAAAAGAAAAAAGAACAGGGGTATTACTGGCATAACATCTACGATTGGATTCAAAAAAGCATAGGCTTCGGGCAATTTGGCGAAGAAAAGACTACTCGGATAAAGGGCAGAATTAAGACAGATCAAACTAAAGATATTAAGCATAACAGACATTTTGTTCGTCGAGATAATTGCATTTTGATTGAGTTATTGATATAAGGAAAAATGAAGAAAGTAAGGTAGACAAAAAAATCCTTCTTTTTCCGCCCAATCAAAAATCCTCCAATTCTCAAAGGAGAATAGAAGAAATCATACTTTCATACAATATCTTAATTGAATTATATGTAATGATCAATAAATTCAGTTGAATTCTAGATATACACATGTCAAAATCTTAAGCACGAATCTATAATATATTCTATAAAGAATAAATATTTTATATAGATAGTTGGACTGGAATTGACGAACACTTAATACCAATATTATTCTTTATTAGTATTAGTGTCCAATAAAAATATAAATGGGGCGTAGCCAAGTGGTAAGGCAACGGGTTTTGGTCCCGCTATTCGGAGGTTCGAATCCTTCCGTCCCAGAGCATATCCATTGTATCCGAATACAGCTTTTTTGTTCAACAAGATTCTGTTTCAAGGCCTAATATTGGATAGAATAGAATTCTTCTTTCTTTTCTGATTTTGAATGATTCTTTTCGTAATCATATCTCAGTTTTTCACAAACTGAACTAAATCTGGTTCAAATGACATGCAAATGTAACTGAATCCTTTTGTGATCCAGATAGGACATAGATCACAGTTGCAGAAAGATTACTTAACCTCAGGTTAAACAAAATATGAAAATACATATAAAACGAGGAAGTGCTTAGCCTATAGGTATGTATTGTTATCCTATTTCAGTGACAATAGTCTTTCTATTTTTGTTAAAAATAATTTGCATCCCTAAAATATTTAAATTTAAATATTTAACAATGATATTTATTTTTATTGTTCGATCTATTTAGCTTATTTGCTTTAAATCATTGACAATTCGATTCGAAAAGAAACAGAGATTTATCTTTCTTATGATAATCAAATATAGTCTTTACTGTAAAACTTGACTCAAATAATGATGTATAAGTAGGAAACTTTTTCAATTATCAAGATTTGTAATGATTCCTTATGGGTTGAATCTTTGGGAAGTTGGAAATGGGTCAGTCTATCTTATTGAGTCACTTGAAGAGGCAGAGTCAAATAGAATTTATTTATTCGTGTTATTTCTGTTAGTTATGGTATTTCTATATTTATATTTCTGCATATTTATATTAGATATTTTTTTTTAGATAGAGATTTATAGAAAAATGTTCCATTCATACAAAAAAGCCGGGGTCTTGCTAAGATTTTTTCAGAAAAATATTTCTTATCTATGTAGATAAGAAAAAATATAAATTACTATGTCTCTGTACCGACTGAACCAATGACTATTCATGATTCCATAATTGAATCAATTCCATACTGGTTCCAAATTAGAGGAATGTTATGGTAAAACTTCGTTTAAAACGATGTGGTAGAAAGCAACGTGCGACTTGAAGGACACGATCCGGTGTGGATTCTTATTCTTACATCCACCATTTTATATAGGAATGAAGGTGCTCTTGGCTCGACGTCGTTTGTTCTATTCTACTAGAACCCTTCTTTTTTTATTGGGTTGTAATGTAAATAGTTCATGATGGAGCTCGAGTAGAAAGTATTGATTAATTTCTCAGGGGCAACGATCTAGGGTTAATGCCAATCAATAAATTGGAACAACTTTGTAAGTATATCTTCGATATAGAAATTGAAAGGATCCGATTCGAGCAAATTTTCAATTCAAAAAAATTTGTTGGAACGGCTAAAACTTTTTCGATCCACAGTGTATCGCGCGCGAATCAACCGTCGGTATGATTCTTTGATAGAAAGAAATCACAAAAGGGGTATGTTGCTACCATTTTGAAAGGATTAAGAAGCACCGAAGTAATGTCTAAACCCAAGGATTTAAAACAAAGATAAAGGATCCCAGAACAAGGAAACACCACTTCAATTGTCTCACGGATCCGAATAAAGAATCCAAATATATTTTAAACGAGACAAAAGGGGGGTTAAAGACCACTCAATAAAAAAATATCTTAAAGAAAAATCTTTAAGATATTTGAGAATTATTCAACTTGAGTTATGAGTACAAATGATTTTTTATTTTTCAGGAAGGGTGATAAATAAATATCAGTTAATTTATAGGCTAATTTATTTTACGGATTCCTTTCCTATTTATTATAATTTTATCCATAGACAAAACTTCGAATCATTTTTTCTCGAGCCGTACGAAGAGAAAACTTCCTATACGGTTCTAGGGGGGGGGGTCTTTTTCATCTACATCTATCCCGATGAGCCGTCTATCGAATCGTTGCAATTGATGTTCGATCCCGAAGAGAAGGAAGAGATCTTCGGAAAGTGGGTTTTTATGATCCGATCAAGAATCAAACTTATTTAAACGTTCCCGCTATTCTCTATTTCCTTGAAAAAGGCGCTCAGCCTACAGGAACTGTTCAAGATATTTTAAAAAAGGCAGAGGTTTTTAAGGAACTTTACCCTAATCAAGCGAAATTCAATTAAATTAAGGAAATAAAAACTAAGGGTAGGATAGTGATTTCTATATAATTTTGGATATCTTTTCTATACTATGTTTTTTTATTTCCTTCTTTTCTTGCTCTATT